AAGCGGGCCCGGGCTTTTTCCAGCTGTTCAATGGCCCCCCCACGTAGTTCTTCTGAATTTCGAATAGTATTCAAGATCCTCTGTTTTCGATTATCTAATAAATCACTTAATGAAAGTAGATTATCTTTCCGTTCATTTTTAAACTTCCATAATCCCTTCCCGAACCAAACATGAATCTTTCGATTCATTTGGCTCTCACGCTCAATTACTTAGGGTAAATTCTCATAGCTTTTTTTTATGAATGTAATGAGCCTATCCTCTCTTCTTTATTCATAGTCAAAAAAAAAATGAAAAATAATGCAAAACCAAAATACTTGGAGGACTCTTCTGACAAAATCAAAAATATGTAATTGTCAGCAAAGTTGTTTCTTTTTTTTTCTTCAGTTCAAATCCAAAAAATTCTTCTTACTTATACATAAGGGATAGGTCGTCGATTCAGCATTGGATAAAAGAGGGAAAACGCCCTTTTTAGACTAAGCGGTTCAAATCATTTTATCGAGATGAGTGTTCTATATCGATAAAATATTCATTTTTAAACCATCTCTATATTAACATAGTGGTAGAAAGAGTACCATGCTGCGTCTAGACTTCAAACGGTTTGCTTTAACCATCTTAACAGCCCCACATTATTGGTTGCTAGAGAATCAAAATGGATTTGCCAATTAATCACGAAATGCTGTGGTTCTTCCATATAATTTCTTAAGAAGTAATTCGCGAGATTATGCACCTTTCTTTCCTAGTTATAACGGAAAAGGGTACAGCTGATTGGATCCAGCCTATTCTTGAAATAAACAACTCACACACACTCCCTTTCCAAAAAAGATCAATACACCAATCACTACACTTAGATTTATTGGATTTGTTGCTAAAATATCGGTATTAAATCCGAAACCCCCGGCAGATGGCCAGTGGCCCAAAGAAACGAAAGAATCGGTTACATTTTTCATATAATCTCCTCTTATAGATAGACTAAAAAATCGACCAGAGTTCTTTTTCTATCACTTTGCCCCTCTTTTTTATTTATTCTTTTTTGAAATCGAGTTAAAAAATATTCGATATGAACTACCCCCTTGATTGTTGAAACACCTCATAAAAAGAGTTTCCCTTGGACTACGAACGGGAAGGATGAAAGCGAGTCGGTATGCTAATTCCTCATCTGCAAATCAGCCCTTCCCGTAGGTTGTTTTCTCAACCAATAAAGAATTGTAGGAGTCAAATCTTGATCTAATTTGAAAAAGCAAACGACAAGTCCAAGGCCATAAAATAGGAAAAATACATATTTTTCCTATTTTAAGATAAAACAATTAAACAAAAGGATTCGCAAATAAAAGTGCTAATGCTACAACCAATCCATAAATCGTTAAAGCTTCCATAAAAGCTAGACTAAGCAATAGAGTACCTCGTATTTTTCCCTCTGCCTCGGGCTGTCTCGCGATACCCTCTACGGCTTGACCCGCAGCAGTCCCTTGACCAACTCCAGGTCCAATAGAAGCAAGCCCTACGGCCAATCCAGCAGCAATAACGGAAGCAGCAGAAATCAGTGGATTCATGATAAGTTCCTCGTACCAACAAAAAGAAATGGTTAATGATACAACCAACCAATGAATTATGACTTAATTATTCCATTGATAGGATTTATCCAGTCAAAGTAACTAAGAACTTCGAATTTAAGTAATAATATTATTGAATCATCAGAACTACTTCGATATCTCTTTTTTCGTTTCTATCCACCGAGTTTTTGTGAATCCATAGAACTTTTGTTCTGCCATTTCTTAGTTCCGAGCTGTTATTTCAATTCTTCCATCTTTTCTTGATTTCATCTCTTTATTCAGCCAATTCACAGCCACAACGATACGAAAGGACTTCTATTGGAACCCACACACAGTAGTAGGGCAAATGAAATAGATCTTTAGTTCATATATAAGTAGTCAATATCTAATATCACATATACATGTTTTTCTTCCATAACGTAAACCATTAGATTCAATCGGATTCGAGAATCAATCCATTTTTTTAGGAATCCCGTTTTTTGTAAATTCTTTTCTGTCTTCCGTTTTCTTTATAATTATTCCAACCGAATACAATCTAAATGAGCAAATCAAATTGATTGGGGCGAATTATTGCATAGAACTATCATTATTTGATTGCTCTAAGTTCATGCAATTTAATTAATATTTAATATTTTCTTTTGGTCAATTATTGAATAAAATCAACCGTAAAGGAGAATTGTTTCTCCTGTTTTTTATTTAATCATTTGTTCCTATTGCTTTCTATCGTATATAGAGTCTTGTATATTTCTATTCCTTAAGTAAATCATCTTGAGCCGCACATACATTGCTTTACACTAAGCTAAAAAAAAAAGACTATTTCAATGATGGCCCTCCATGGATTCACCTATATAAGCCGCGGCTAAAGTTGCAAAAATAAGAGCTTGAATACCACTTGTAAATAATCCAAGGAACATGACAGGGATAGGAACCACTGAAGGTACTAAAGAAAC